AAGTGAGGAAATGGGCAATCGAATAACTATACATCTGTTTGTTACTATGGTATTGAGTCTGAGAAGTGAGGAAATGCGCAATCGAATAACTATACATCTGTTTGTTACTATTTATATAGTAACAAACAAAGAAGAAAAATGGAGTGGGGGTATTAAATAATAGTAATGGGTCATTTTAATAGTAACAAAAAACTATTAGGGAGGATACAAAGAATGAATCATTTTAATAGTAACAAAAAACTATTAGGGAGGATACAAAGAATGAATCATTTTAATAGTAACCATTTTACTAGTAACAATGTTAATTGTAACTGTTTTACTAGTAACCGTTTTAATAGTAACAATGCTAATAGTAACAATGTTACTAGTAACTGTTTTAATAGTAACCGTTTTAATGGTAACAAAGTCAATAGTAACAAAAAACTATTAGGGAGGATACAAAGAATGAATCATTTTAATAGTAACCATTTTACTAGTAACAATGTTAATAGTAAGCATTTTACTAGTAACCGTTTTAATAGTAACAAAAAAATATTATGGAGGATACAAAGAATGAATCGTTTTAATAGCAACAAGCAAATATTATCGGCCCTGTATTGCAGTAATAGGGAGACTTTGGATATTGAAAATCCAGTTTTTGAGATTCCCAACGATCCTTCTTCTCTGAGTGATCTAGAGAGTGCTTTTTTTCGTTATTTTGATTTTTGTTATCGGAGAAATTTCATCGAGAATAGCGTTGATGATTATCTTTGTTCTCAAATGGATAGTGATAGTTCTATTGGAAATGAAAATGGTTCCATCCGGCCTCGCCCGAATGAGAATTCCGAGGGCCATCCAGATGAAAATGGTTCCCTCTGGCCTCGCCCGAATGAGAATTCCGAGGAACATCCAGGTGAAAATGGTTCTGTCTGGCCTCTCCCGAATGAGAATTCCGAGGAACATCCAGGTGAAAATGGTTCTGTCTGGCCTCTCCCGAATGAGAATTCCGAGGGCCATCCAGATGAAAATGGTTCCCTCTGGCCTCGCACGAATGAGAATTTTATTGGAGGTGAAAATGAACATGAGAATTCCGAGGACCATCCAGGTGAAAATGAACATGAGAATTCCGAGGACCATCCGGGTGAACATGAGAATTCCGAGGAACATCCAGGTGAACATGAAAATTCCGAGGAACATCCAGGCGAAAATGAACATGAGAATTCAGAGGGTCATCCTGGTGAACATGAGAATTCCGAGGAACATCCAGGTGAAAATGAACATGAGAATTCCGAGGAACATCCAGGAGAACATGAACATGAGAATTCCGAGGACCATCCAGATGAACATGAGAATTCCGAGGGACATCCAGGTGAAAATGAACCTAGCACGAATGAAAGAAAAACTATAGATTATAGCGTTTTTTGGGTTCCATGTGAAAGTTGTTATGGATTAAATTATAAGAGGGTATTCTTTAAGTCAAGGATGAATGTTTGCGAATACTGCGGCTGTCATTTGAAGATGAACAGTTCAAATCGAATTGAACTTTCGGTTGATCCAGGCACTTGGGATCCTATGGATGAAGAGGACGAAGGGGACGAAGAGGATGAAGACATGTCAGTTCCAGATCCCCTGGATCCCATTGGATGGGATTCGGATCCAGAGGAGGAAGAGGAGGAAGAGAAAAAAGAGGAAGAGAAAAAAGAGGAAGACGAAGAAGACGAGTGGGATCTGTATTCGGATTGGGATTTGGATTCGGATCCGGATCCAGAAGAGAAAAAAGAGGAAGAGAAAAAAGAGGAAGAGAAAAAAGAGGAAGAGAAAAAAGAGGAAGAGAAAAAAGAGGAAGAGAAAAAAGAGGAAGAGAAAAAAGAAGACGAAGAGAAAAAAGAGGAAGAGAAAAAAGAAGACGAAGAGGAATGGGATGAAGAGGAAGAGAAAAAAGAGGAAGAGAAAAAAGAGGAAGAGAAAAAAGAGGAAGAGAAAAAAGAGGACGACGAGGAATGGGACGACGAGGAATGGGACGACGAGGAATGGGAGGAAGACGAAGAAGACGAGTGGGATCCGTATTCGAATTGGGATTCGGATCCAGAGAAGAAAAAGGAGGAAGAGAAAAAAGAGGACGAAGAGGAATGGGACGACGAGGAATGGGAATTGGAATGGGAGGAGGAACCGGAGGAAGAGGTGGAGGAGAAACCTTATGTAGAGCGCCTTTTTGCTGCTCAAGACGAAACAGAATTACCCGAAGCTGTTCAAACAGGTATAGGTCAAATAAACGGCATTCTCGTAGCAATTGGAGTTATGGATTTTCAATTTATCGGAGGTAGTATGGGATCCGTAGTAGGCGAGAAAATCACTCGTTTGATCGAATATGCTACCAATCAATTTTTACCCCTTATTCTAGTGTGTGCTTCCGGAGGAGCCCGCATGTACGAAGGAAGTTTGAGCTTGATGCAAATGGCTAAAATATCTTCTGCTTTATATAATTATAAATCGAATAAAAAGTCATTTTATATATCAATCCTTACATCTCCTACAACTGGTGGGGTGACAGCAAGTTTTGGTATGTTGGGGGATATCGTTATTGGTGAACCCGACGCTTATATTGCATTTGCGGGTAAAAGAGTAATTGAACAAACATTAAATATTATAGTACCTGAAGGTTCACAAACAGCCGAAGTTTTATTTGAAAATGGTTTATTGGACCCAATAGTACCGCGTAATCTGTTAAAGGGCGTTTTGGATGAGTTATTACAGCTACACAATTTTTGTCCTTTGAATGAGCAATTCAGCGGAGTCCTAAGTTAATAATAAAGTTCTAAATTCGTTAATTTTTTATTTGCGAAATAAATATTAAGTATTTAGTTATTGGAATCAAAGGAAAAATCCGAAAATGGATTTTTTGGGGGTGGCATAAGAAGAAATTATAGAAAGATAATGCAGATAAATAAATTATCTGCATTATCTTTCTATATTCCTAATTCCTAAATAGGGAACCACAATCTAAAAGGGCGAATTCTTTCTTCCGCGAAATTCAACTGGACAAGGTAAATGTAAACGAAATAAAACGGATTTCGTGTTCTTTTCTTACCTTCGGATTAGAACCAATAACGAATTTGCCGGGAATTTCGAAGCGGAAAAAACTCTTTATTAAATTTTTATTAAAGTCAAATTCGAAAATTAAAGATTAAAGTTCGAAGACAAGAAAAAGATAAAAAATATATAGGAGAAAAGAAGAAGAAAACAAGTGGATTAATATCCATGTATTTCGTGCGGAAAAAGTGCATTTAGTTAACTGTACACCCCCTGCATTTCACTTTATTCACTTTTTTCTATATACTCACTTAGATATACTTAGTATAATTATATACGAATTAGAACAAATCTAAGCTATCTTTCTAACATCTAACAACAGAATATAGCAATAATAGGTAAAAAGATTAATATAAAAAGAAATAACAGGTACAAATATTGAATCGAGGTGCCCATTCTATGACAATTCTCAACAACTTACCCGCTATTTTTGTGCCTTTAGTAGGCTTAGTCTTTCCAGCAATTGCAATGGCTTCTTTATCTCTTCATGTTCAAAAAAACAAGATTTTTTAAATCTGTTTTTAAATCTGATAGATCTGATGGGGGAAATTTCATGTATTTTTTTCAAGACTTAGAGACTTAGACTTGGATTATAACACGGATATCTATTCAGTATAATATTGTATAAAATGCGGCTTTCTTCAAACATATCAAACATAAATGAAAGTTAAAGGGTTCTTGTGCAAACGTAAATATGATATATCAGTAAATTGGCTAATTGAAAAGAAATTCAAATTGGGGCGTATGCCTGAACAAAATGTAAAACCCATGGGGCTATATGTGTGTAAATAGGAGATTTTTGGGGAAAGCTGCTATTATTTTAGATCTAAGTCTAGATCTAAGGAATTTTTCCTAAAGATTCACATAAGAATATTGAGAGTCGGTGAAAGTTACTTTGTAAAAAAGGGAAAGTCAAATTGATTTGGGCAAGTCTCCCACTTCCAATAAAATACAACTGGATCTAGTATGAGTTGGCAATCAGAACATCTATGGATAGAACTTTTAGCGGGGTCTCGAAAAAAAAGCAATTTCTGCTGGGCCTTTATACTTTTTTTAGGTTCATTGGGGTTTTTATTAGTTGGAATTTCCAGTTATCTTGACAGAAATTTGATATCTTTATTTCCGTCTCAACAAATAATTTTTTTTCCACAAGGGATCGTAATGTCTTTCTATGGGATCGCCGGTCTATTTATTAGCTCTTATTTATGGTCCACAATTTTGTGGAATGTGGGTAGTGGTTATGATCGATTCGATAGAAAAGAGGGGATAGTGTGTATTTTTCGTTGGGGATTTCCTGGAAAAAATCGTCGCATCTTACTCCGATTCCTTATGAAAGATATTCAGTCGATCAGAATCGAAGTTAAAGAAGGTATTTATGCTCGACACGTCCTTTATATGGAAATCCGAGGCCAGGGTGCCATTCCTTTGACTCGTACTGCTGAGCCACGAGAAATTGAGCAAAAGGCGGCGAAATTGGCCTATTTCTTGCGTGTACCAATTGAAGTATTTTGAAATGAACTGAAGAATAAACAATTTTATTAGCGGGAGGTCAAGGTCAAAATCCGAAGTCAAGAGTCCCCTTTCTTATAGCATAATTTAACTGAAATTTTTTTAGAATACTAATGAATCAAAAACAGCTTATATTCTATATACGGAAAAATTCGAAAACAAAACCATTTTTGCCCTTAATCCACAATTTTTTTATGCGTATGTAAATTCCCTAAATTAAGTAAGAAAGAGAGTACCAAACAAATCTAAATAACGGGACTCATTTCATAGATCAAAAAAAAGATTTTGGAAAAAGATATAGAGAATAAGATATAGAAAAAAGAGAATCTCTTTTTTTTTTTATACTATTAGAAATTTATAGGTTTGAAGCCTTGTAATAAAACTTATGCTTGATACAAGACTTTAGATCGTATAGAGTTAACGAATGAAGTGGATTCATTAAAAATTCACAGATGAAAAAATGAAAAAAAAAGCATTTACCTCTATTCTCTATTTTACATCTATAGTATTTTTGCCCTGGTGGATCTCTTTTTTATTTAAAAAAAGTGTGGAATCTTGGGTTATTTATTGGTGGAATACAAGTAAATCCGAAACTTTTTTCAATGATACGCAAGAAAAGAGTATTCTAGCAAAATTCATAGAATTAGAAGAACTCCTCCTTTTGGACGAAATGATAAAGGAATACCCGGAACCGCATCTACAGAAGTTTCGTATCGAAATCCAAAAAGAAACGATCGAATGGATCAAGATGCACAATGAGGATCGTATCCATACAATTTTGCGCTTCTCCACAAATCTAATCTGTTTCGTTATTCTAAGCAGTTATTCTATTCTAGGTAAAGAAAAACTTATTATTCTTAATTCCTGGGTTCAAGAATTCCTATATAACTTAAATGACACAATAAAAGCCCTTTCTATTCTTTTTTTAAGCGACTTATGTATAGGATTCCACTCAACCCACGGTTGGGAACTAATGATTGGCTCTGTCTACAAAGATTTTGGATTTACTGATAATGATCAAATTTTACCTGTTCTTGCTTCCATTCTTCCAGTCATTGTTGATACGATTTTTAAATATTGGGTCTTCTATTATTTAAATCGTATATCTCCGTCGCTTGTAGTGATTTATCATTCAATGAGTGATTGAAATGAAAAAGGATCCGCTGATCCAAATGGAATGTTTGTTATTTTGTTCATATTTGTGATTTTGTCCATAAGTAAAACATTCAAAATCTTACTGTTTTTATATTATACACTTCTTTTCTCTATACATCCAAGAGATTCGGATTCCTCCTAGATTTTAGTAAAAATTTTTCAGTAAATAGCAGCTTGGTAGATAGGGAACTTTACTAGGAACCCGCCTAATTTTATTGTAGAAATTTTTTGGATCAACGATTGGACCATGCAAACTAGAAAGCCCTTTTCTTGGATAAAAGAAGAGATTACTCGCTCCATTTCCGTATCGCTCATCATATATATAATAACTCGGGCATCCATTTCAAATGCATATCCCGTTTTTGCACAGCAGGGTTATGAAAATCCACGCGAAGCAACTGGCCGGATTGTATGCGCCAATTGTCATTTAGCCAATAAGCCCGTGAGTATTGAGGTTCCCCAAGCGGTACTTCCGGATACTGTATTTGAAGCAGTTGTTCGAATTCCTTATGATATGCAACTGAAACAAGTTCTTGCCAATGGCAAAAAAGGTGCTTTGAATGTGGGGGCTGTTCTTATTTTACCCGAGGGGTTTGAATTAGCCCCTCCCGATCGTATTTCGCCAGAGATGAAAGAAAAGATAGGTAATCTTTTTTTTCAGAATTATCGCCCTACTAAAAAAAATATTCTTGTGATAGGCCCCGCTCCTGGTCAGAAATATAGCGAAATCACCTTCCCTATTATTTCTCCCGACCCTGCTACTAAGAAGGGCGTTCACTTCTTAAAATATCCCATATATGTAGGCGGAAACCGGGGAAGGGGTCAGATTTATCCCGACGGGAGCAAGAGTAACAATACGGTTTATAATGCTACAGCAACAGGTATAGTAAGCAAAATCATACGAAAAGAAAAGGGGGGATACGAAATAATCATAATGGATGCGTCAGAGGGACGTCAAGTGACGGATATTATACCCCCAGGACCAGAACTTCTTATTTCAGAAGGCGAATCCATCAAACTGGATCAACCATTAACAAGTAATCCCAATGTGGGTGGATTTGGTCAGGGGGATGCGGAAATAGTACTTCAAGACCCATTACGTGTCCAAGGCCTTTTGTTCTTTTTGGCATCTGTTATTTTAGCACAAATTTTTTTGGTTCTTAAAAAGAAACAGTTTGAAAAGGTTCAATTATCCGAAATGAATTTTTAGATCTACGGATTTATCAACATCAAGTTCTTCAAAAGAAGAAAATTTTTGTTAAAAGTTATGTATGATCAAAAAAATTGTGTAAAGCCTTTTGCTTTTTTTGTTTCTATTCTTTTTAGATCGGTTTGGCGGAATTCTTTTTACTTGTACCGCGTTTCTAGTCATAGTATTTAGACTTTCATAGTCTTTATACTTTTTATTTCGACTTTCTATTAGTAATAATCTATTAGTAATAAGAATAATAAGAAGAAGAATTTTTGACCTTCTCCCCTCCTTTTTTTAATTTCCATTGGAATGGTGCGATTCTGTCACTATTGTCAGATTTCACTGTCATAGAATACATTAATAGCTTTTCTATTCTAATAGAATAAAATTCGACTCCATACACATACTAAATAAGTAAGCGTAGAAGCAAAGGCTAAATGTGGGGAGCACCGGATTCTAGGGGATATTCTTCTATTTGTCTTTCGAGTCTTCGACACAAGAAAAGAATGTGGAAAATTCCTTTTCTTGTGTCGAAATAATAATTATTCTTGATCCCGTCCGTCAAAGATTTCTAT